TTTTTTCTTGTTTTTCTTTTGTCTAAGAAGCCCGTAGGTTGTACGCCAGCCATACGTAGCTGGAACTGTGATGGCCACAATGCTTAGCTATTGCCGATCCCCAAGACGCCTTTGGTTGAATGTTCACACCTGATCCACCGTCTGCACTTCCTACATTCACTCCCGGAAATTGAAACAGGAAAACAGGAATTGTAACCTCCCGGTCTGCTGTAGTCAGCCTCACGGTGTGCCTGACTGGCGAGTCTGCCGTCTCCACGGCTTTCCCTTTTTCGGGCTGCTCCTCAAGCCTGCGAGTGCCGATCTTCGCTTGGGCCGGCTCCGAGGCTCTACCCTGGCTTTTCATTGGTTTCTCCCAGGGGCCTTTATCGTATCGCGCGCATCTTCCAGCAATCGGGGGAGGCCCCGAGTACATAGACGGGGCGGTCCTGGGGATGAAAGTACATTCCCTCGTGTTCTGGAACTCCTTTTCTTCGGTTGAACAAAGAAGGTTCAATCTTGTGAAACCGTAGCGTAGGCGAAACCTGGCATCCCGCCCAGAGTTTTACCTTCTCCGGTCCTGGAAGGAAACCCTACTTTCCTTCCTTCCCCCAGCAGCTACAAGATCTAGCCTGATCAGATCTATATATCTCGTTAATGTCATAGTTATATTCCAGATCAGCCAAATTCTGCCGTTCCCGGCTTCATTCTCCACAGTAATGGCTTTACTACAATCCTTTCTCAAGCATCTGGTAATTCTGGCCGCCTTTCCACTCCTCACTTTGCTTTCCACCAAGCCAATAAAATCTGCCTCTTGTGCTCTAAAAGGCCTCTCTATGCTTCTCGACTTTACCGATCTTTCTGACATTCCATATAAGGACCTTAATGTGGAACTATTGTTGTTTTTACATTCCCTTCGCACCTTAGCGCTGCCTCTGGTTTTTAGTCTTGTGCAGCCCTTATTTGTCTTTTGTTCTTTGGCCTTGACTTTCCCCATCCCCCCTCTTTCTTAGAATTCAACATCTCTTATATGTTCTTCATTTTATTCGCCCACTCTTCATTCAGGGTGGTTAGAACCAGGGGAGGATCTTCCACCTTTAAGGTCATAGCACCAGCACCTGAACGCTTACTCTTACTGCTCTTCTCAGGTTCACCTCTTTTATTAGGATTGGCTGCCTTGAGGTTATTGTTTGGAGTCATTTGTTTATCACAGAGCAAGTCCCCCTCAGTCACTGCCATAGTTGACCCAGTATCAACCCTCTCTTCCAGATCCTCCCTTCTTTGTTTGGGCCCAATCACTCTCCTCGGGAGTTATCTCCTTGACTACACCTCCTCGGCTTTGTTACCCAGACATTCATCCTGAGCAGTCTCTTCCGGTTCCTGGGATATCTTGATTCTCTTTAGGATGGTCGGAAACAACTCCCTTTGGGGAATAAGGAATCGATCCTAAACGTCTTTGGTTCCCGGCTTTGATAGCTTGAAAGCAAAGGTGAAGATTCCATCTTAGCCATGGACCCCCACTAACCAGCCTAAAGATCTCATCCTCCCCCCCTTCATCTTGATCTTGACGGAGGAACATGAATTGGGTCTATTGTAGCTTCACTCCTTGGGATAAGTTATCCAATAAATGTCGTGGAATAGGAAGAGATCATTTGAATACCGAAACTCTTCTACGTCAGCCTTTGAGCAAAACCTCTTTTGTTTCGAGATGCGAAGAATCATATCCCAAAACTAAGAAGGAATCAAGCTGCAAACTTTCCTCCTCAGATGAGGCTTAGTTCAGCTAGCCCTAGACAGATCACATCTCATTAGAAAGGTATTGAATTCTCATTAGAAAAAGGGCTTCCCAGAAGAAAGAATTGAATTAGCTAAGTCAGTAAGAATGACTAGGACCTAGCACAATACGTTCTTTGATTCGACATTCCCGGTCAAAGCATTGATTCTAAGCCTTTCGTTAGCTCGTTACTTCAGGGTATTCTCAAATACTTTTTGGTAGGAGAACTCTTCCTATTACGTACGGATAGTACTACTACTCTTTGTTATCCACGTAGTATCTTCGTAACAACCACAGAGGGAAAGAGCCTTAGCTTAGGTTGAGTCTTTGTTTACGTTGATTGTCCGGGAAGCCTTCCCATTTGAAAAAGGAGAACCGAGCAACAATGGTTTCGGGTGAACAAAGGACAACGAACCTGATGCAGTGGTGTAGGACTGCAAAGCCGTAGCCTGTGACAGCGATGAAGACTCGATGCTTGAGTCTGTCATGAGTGAAGATGCCACTAGGGAAGCAGAAGACACACCAGTAGTTGAGGCTGGAATCAAAGTAGAGTTCTCAGAGGAGAGGAAGAAGGAGCTGTTGAGTCAGATGTGGCATTAGACTGAAAATAGGTTCTACTCGAAGCAGGAAAGAGGGCTTTCGGAGACCTTCTTCAGCTCGGAGACCCAGTATGTAAACTCAGCACTGAAACCCTGCTAATCGACTAATGCTTGGAGTTGGCGTCAGAAGATGAAGGTTCAGACTCCTTAC